GAAAGAATGTGATGGGCGAACGACGGGAATTGAACCCGCGCATGGTGGATTCACAATCCACTGCCTTGATCCACTTGGCTACATCCGCCCCTTCCCTTATCTAGCTAAAGGATTTTCTCTTTTTTCCATTCATCATTAGACTTCAGATTAAGATCGAGATATTGGACATAGAATGCCAATTTAAAAAATGTAAAAAAAGGAGTAATCAGCCGTGACACGTTCACTAAAAAAAAATCCTTTTGTAGCTAATCATTTATTGGGAAGAATTGAAAAACTCAACAGGAGGGAGGAGAAAGAAATCATAGTGACTTGGTCTCGGGCATCTACCATTATACCCACAATGATTGGCCATACAATCGCTATTCATAATGGAAAGGAACATTTACCTATTTATATCACAGATCGTATGGTCGGTCACAAATTGGGAGAATTCGCACCTACTCTAACTTTCGTTAGACACGCGAGAAACGATAATAAATCTCGTCGTTAGTCGTTCTACTAAGTATTCATATGAAAAGAAAAGCCTTATCTTAATAATATTTAGACTTAAGAGTCTTTATCTTTTATCTTAGAGTAAGAGTATAGGTATATTTCTTTTCTTTTTAGAGTATACTAATAAGACTTATTAATAAGACTTAGACTTTTCTGACTTATCTTATACTATACTTCACCTAGGCACTTATCATTCATTGGCGGGGGAAAACTTTTATGATAAAGAACGAAAATAGAGAAGCAAAAGTTTTAGCTCAAAATATATGTATGTCTGTTTTCAAAGCACGAAGAGTAATTGATCAGATTCGTGGACGTTCTTATGAGGAAGCACTCATGATACTAGAACTAATGCCTTATAGGGCATCTTATCCAATCTTAAAATTAGTTTATTCTGCAGCAGCAAATGCTAGTCATAATATGGGTTTGAATGAAGTTGATTTATTTATTAGTAAAGCTGAAGTCAATAGAGGTACTCTTGTGAAAAAGTTAAAACCTCGGGCTCGAGGACGTAGTTATCTGATAAAAAAAACCACTTGTCATATAAAGATTTTTTTAAAAGAAAAATCTAATATTTAGATTCCTATTTAGAAAAAAATGGATGGAAAAATAATATAAAAATATGGGACAAAAAATAAATCCACTTGGTTTCAGACTTGGAACAACTCAAAGTCATCATTCTTTTTGGTTCGCAAAACCAAAAAATTTTTCCATGGGTCTACAAGAAGATGAAAGAATACGGAATTGTATTAAGGACTATGTAAAAAAAAATAAGAAAATATCCTCAGGTTTCGAAGGAATTGCTTATATAATAATTCAAAAAAGAATAGATTTGATTCAGGTCATAATCTATATTGGATTTCCCAATTTATTAATAGAAGGACGAACACGGGGAGTCGAAGAATTACAGATGAATGTACAAAAAGAGTTTCATTCTGTAAACCGGAGACTCAACATTGCTATCACAAGAATTGAAAAACCTTATGGACAACCTAATATTCTCGCAGAATATATAGCTTTACAATTAAAAAATAGAGTCTCATTTCGAAAGGCAATGAAAAAAGCTATTGAATTAACTGAACAAACCGGTACAAAAGGAATTCAAGTGCAAATTGCAGGACGTATCGACGGAAAAGAGATTGCACGTGTCGAATGGATCAGAGAAGGCAGGGTTCCCCTACAAACAATTCGCGCTAAAATTGATCACTGTTCCCATACAGTTAGAACTATCTATGGAATCTTAGGTATCAAAATTTGGATATTTGTAAACCAAGAATAAGAAAATAAGAATAATGGAACTTTCTTTATCTCGTCATTATGCTCATCAATAGAGCAAATTTAGAAAATATTTTCTTATTTTTTTTTAATCAAAGAAAAACGAACAATTAGAATTCTATAAGGTTGAATAAAAATTTGATTTATCCTTTATTTAAATTTAATTTAAATTTTAGTATAATTGCTATGCTCAGTGTGTGACTCGTTAGTTTTTTCTTTAGAATTGAGAATTGAGACTGAAAAGAAAAATAGGTTGACCACACTACACACTATAAACTTAATAACTATCAAAACTAAAGAAACTCAAAACTCATAACCAACTTATTGCTTCGTATTGTCTAGATCCCAAGAAACAGTTACTATATGACTGAATCAATCATAAATCATATAGTTGTAGCAACTGAAATCCTTTTCATAAAAAAGAAATCTGATTCTGAATTGTGAAAAAAAAAGGGATGTGGAAAAAGGAAGGATGATAGAAAGAGAGAATAAAGATCTAAATGATATTAAAAGATATATGATTCCCATATGTATGGTTTATGAAGAATTACCCCATAAAAAAGGCAGTGTTATAAAGCATCAACATATCAACATTAATATACATTAATACATTAATATACAATATACTACAATATACAATTACAATAAAAATATATTAAAATAATAATATAAAGAATCTAATCTATATGGTAATCAATATGGATAATATAGTCTATTATATATGTAAGTATGTAATTAAGATAGAAAAAGAAAAAATCTAAATAATAGAAAATAGAGAAAAATTGAATTGAGCTTCGGGTTAATAAAAACTGAGGAGATTGACTCGGAAACAAATAACAGATTCTGTTGAGAGCTCCATTGCAGAGTTCAGGCCTAAGTATTAATAGAGAAGTTATGGGAACGATGAAACCTGTGATTACATAGGATTTTATTGAAAACGAATCAATCCTAAGGATTCATTGGGTAGGATGGCGGAATGAACCAAGAAAAAATGGATTTCTTCTGAATGGTCATGAATTGACCCTATAAATGAAGGAGAAAAGAGTTAATATTCGCCCGCGAAACCTTTCTTTATTTTTATTTCATTTATTGGATGACTATTGGCGTGATTAAATAGAGGTAAATAAAAAGACTTTGGAGATTTTGCTAAAAGAAAGAAGCATTCTTTTTATCTATATATACACGTCTAGTTATCTAGTTATATATACAGCCTACCTATGTAACAAATTCAATATAAAAAAAGTAGTATATTCTTTCTTTTGTCTTTTGATAGAATCAAATACATATTTCTATGTAATATGTAATTATATGTAATTTTATTGAATCATTTCATTCGCGAGGAGCTGGATGAGAAGAAATTCTCATGTCCGGTTCTGCAGTAGAGATGGAATTCAGAAACAACCATCAACTATAACCCTAAAAGAACCAGATTTCGTAAACAACATAGAGGTAGAATGAAGGGAATATCTTGCCGAGGCAATCATATTTGTTTTGGCAGATACGCTCTTCAGGCACTTGAACCTGCTTGGATCACAGCTAGACAAATAGAAGCAGGACGAAGAGCAATGACACGATATGCGCGTCGTGGTGGAAAGATATGGGTACGTATCTTTCCCGACAAACCTGTTACTGTAAGACCTACAGAAACACGTATGGGTTCGGGCAAAGGATCCCCCGAATATTGGGTATCCGTTGTTAAACCGGGCCGAATAATTTATGAAATGAGTGGAGTATCTGAAGCTGTAGCCAAAGCTGCTATGGAAATAGCTGCATGCAAAATGCCTATACGAACTCAATTTGTTATTTCAGGATAGGTAAACAAAAGTAAAAGAAGAAGGAGTATTAAGAATAAAAAAACAACTACGGATTTCTTTATCTCTGGACAGACAATATTTCTTTTTTCCATTATCTTGAAATAAGAGATTAAAAGAAAAATGATATGATTCAACCTCAGACCCTTTTGAATGTAGCGGATAACAGTGGAGCTCAAAAATTAATGTGTATTCGAATCATAGGAACTGGTAATCACCGATATGCTCATCTTGGCGATGTTATTGTTGCTGTAATCAAAGAAGCAGTGCCCAATATGCCTTTAGAAAGATCAGAAATAATTAGAGCTGTGATTGTACGCACATGTAAAGAACTCAAACGTGACAACGGCATGATAATACGATATGATGACAATGCAGCGGTTATCATTGATCAAGAAGGAAATCCAAAAGGAACTCGAATTTTTGGTGCAATTGCTCGAGAATTGCGACAGTTGAATTTTACTAAAATCGTTTCATTAGCACCCGAAGTCTTATAGATGAAAATAGGATATATCCTATCTTTCTATCTATATATAGATATAGAATAAAAGATTAGAATATCTGAAATAGATCCGATTAATAGATTGTGTGTGTCTCATGTATATATTTGAAATTTCTAATAATTTTTGAGAATCTATAATAATTAAAAAAAAAATTCAATAAAAAATAAAACAAAAAAGAAGCATGTTGACTATATCAAAATTAGGAGGCACCAATAACTATAGTTCGTCATGGGTAGGGACATTATTGCCGATATAATAACTTCTATAAGAAATGCTGACATAGATCAAAAGGGAAGAGTTAAGATAGTATCTACTAATATCACTAAAAACATTGTGAAAATACTTTTACGAGAAGGTTTTATTGAAAACGTTCGAAAACATCAAGAAAGTCAAAAAAATTTCTTGGTTTCAACCTTACGACATAGAAAGACTAGGAAAGGTAAGAAAATAAATTTAAAGCGTATCAGCCGACCTGGTCTACGAATATATTCCAACTATCAACAAATTCCTAAGATTTTAGGTGGAATGGGAATTGTAATCCTTTCTACTTCTCGAGGTATAATAACAGATCGAGAAGCTCGATTAGAAAAAATTGGAGGAGAAATTTTGTGTTATATATGGTAATTCTCCTAGGATACCCTAAATTTCTCTCGAACTTACTATTTGTAAAATAGAGAGGAGAAGTGAATTATAGAACTCTTCCTCTATTAGTTAATACTTAAAGGGGGTTCCCTGGAATGAAAGAACAGAAATTGATTCATGAGGGTTTAATTACTGAATCACTACCCAACGGGATGTTCCGAGTTCTATTAGATAATGAAGATCTAATTCTAGGTTATATTTCAGGGAGAATCCGGCGCAGTTTTATACGTATACTACCCGGAGATAGAGTCAAAATCGAAATGAGTCGTTATGATTCAACCAGGGGACGTATAATTTATAGACTTCGCAAAAAAGATTCGAACGATTAGATCATTCTTTTAAACATCCTTTTCGTAGAGATATAATTAAAAGTTCAAAAATGCAATAAACTGATTTTTGTTAAAAAAAAAATAGATTGAGAATGAAAGTAAGGAATGATAAATATGAAGATAAGGGCTTCTGTTCGTAAAATTTGTGAAAAATGTCGCTTGATTCGTAGGCGGGGGCGAATTATAGTTATTTGTTCCAATCCGAGACATAAACAGAGACAGGGGTAAAGAACTTTTTCATTTTTCTTTTGAAAAGAAAATACATGTACATGTAAAAAGAAATAAAAGAAAGGATTCGTTTTCATATGAAATGGATATCCTCGTCTCTTTCTGTAGATTTCTGATTCTTTTTTCTTTTATTCTTATATATTTTTATTCTTATATACTTATATATATATATATATATAATCTAATAAAATATATATAATCTAATAAATAATAATTATAATAAATAATAATTAATTATAATAAATAATAATATATAATTATAATAAATAATAATATATATATAATATAATAAATAATATAAATATATTAATAATATAATAAATAATATAATAAAATATGACTAAATGACTAATAAAATATGACAAAACCTATAGCAAAAATTAGTTTACGTAAGAATGCACGTATTGGTTCAAATAAGAATGAACGTAGAATACCAAAAGGAGTTATTCATGTTCAAGCGAGTTTCAATAATACTATTGTAACTATTACAGACGTACGAGGTCGGGTGGTTTCTTGGGCTTCCGCAGGTACTTCTGGATTCAGAGGCACAAGAAAAGGAACACCCTATGCTGCTCAAGCCGCGACATTTAATGCTATTCGTACATTAGTTGATCAGGGTATGCAACGAGCAGAAGTTATGATAAAAGGTCCAGGTCTCGGAAGAGATGCGGCATTACGAGCCATTCGTAGAAATGGGATACTATTAAGTTTCGTACGTGATGTAACACCCATGCCACATAATGGATGTCGCCCCCCTAAAAAAAGACGTGTGTAGAAATAAAAATTCAAGAGATTCCAAGAGAAATAAATGATTCAATGATTCTGATCCAATAATTATAAATAAAAGAAAAATAAGAGTATGGTTCGAGAAGACGTAGTAGGATCCACTCGAACACTACAGTGGAAATGTGTTGAATCAAGAGTAGACAGCAAGCGTCTTTATTATGGTCGTTTCGTTCTGTCCCCGCTTATGAAAGGTCAAGCCGATACCATAGGTATTGCCATGCGAAGGGCTTTACTTGGAGAAATAGAAGGAACATGTATCACACGTGCAACATCTGAAAATGTGCTGCATGAATATTCTACGATAGCAGGTATTGAAGAATCAGTACATGAGATTTTACTCAATTTGAAAGAGATTGTATTGAGAAGTAATCTTTATGGAGTTAGGAACGCATCCATTTGTGTCAGGGGTCCCAAATACATAACAGCTCAAGATATCATCTCACCACCTTCTGTAGAAATAGTTGACACGACACAGCATATAGCTAACCTGACAGAACAAATTGATTTGTGTATTGAATTACAAATCAAGAGAGATCGCGGATATCATATGAAATCCACAAATGACTCTCACGATGGAAGTTATCCTATAGATATTGTATCTATGCCTGTTCGAAATGCGAATCATAGTATTCATTATTATGGGAATGAGAATGAAAAACAAGAGATACTCTTTATAGAAATATGGACGAATGGAAGTTTAACTCCTAAAGAAGCACTTTATGAAGCTTCTCGTAATTTGATTGATTTATTGATTCCTTTTCTACATGCAGAGGAAAAGGACATGAATTTCAAGGAAAATGAAAACAGATGGAATCTACCCCTTTTTTCCTTTCAAGACAAATTCACTAATCTCAAGAAAAACAAAAAAGGAATTCCATTGACATGTATTTTTATTGACCAATCAGAATTGTCTTCCAGGACCTATAATTGTCTCAAAAGATCCAATATACATACATTATTGGACCTTTTGAGTCACAGTCAAGAAGATCTTATGAAAATGGAATATTTTCGCACAGAAGATGTAAAACAGATATTGAGCACTGTACAGAAGCATTTTGCAATAAATTTACTTAAGAAAAAGTTATCATTTTAAATCCATTGGATTCTTTTCATTCTTTTTTTTTATAATTCTTTATAAAGAAAAAAATAGAATAAGTTTTGAATCTCCGACATAGTCCATATATTTGCAGAATAGATCATAAAAAGATTGATGTATCTAGGGAAGATCCCCTTCAGGATCTTCCTTAGATATCTATGTTGTGGTATTTAACGGTTTAATCAATTTGAAAAAGACCTAAAGTTAAGGATTTCTCAATAGGTAAAGTTGCTCCAATCCCTAACCAAAGAGCTACTGCGGTACCGATCAAAAAGACTGTTGTGGCTACTGGACGACGAAATGGATTTTGGAATTTATTGACATTCTCCAAAAAAGGTACTGTCAATAATCCTATTGGTACTGAAACCATTAAAAGAACACCCAATAACTTATTGGGTACTGTGCGAAGTATTTGAAATACGGGAAAGAAGTACCATTCGGGTAATATTTCCAACGGAGTTGCAAATGGATCCGCCGGTTCACCAATCATTGATGGTTCTAGAACTGCTAAGCCCACATTACATGCAATAGTGCCTAGAATTACTACTGGAAAGATATATAAAAGATCATTGGGCCATGCAGGTTCTCCATAATAATTATGTCCCATCCCTTTAGCCAATTTAGCTCTTAATACAGGATCATTCAAATCAGGTTTCTTTGTTATTTGGATAGGTGAATTCTTGTGAATCCATCCCCCAAAGGAACCGGACATGAGAATTTTTTATCATCCGGCTCGAGCAAGAATCAAAAGAATCATAGAAATAGATTCATAGAACATAAATAGGTCCATAGAAGATCTATATTTCATACATATTTACATAGATAATGTAGAATGATTCTATGTAAGAAAAGATTTATAAAATTACATTTTCCCAAGTTTCAACGATTCATTATTCATTGCAAAGAATTAAGTTCTGGCAACAAGAAAATGCTCAATATCCAAGTCGGCTTACAAATTAGATCATGATCAAGTGCTTTTTGGATTGTCTCATGTCTTTTGATTAGTATTTATCCCCACAATATCTTGATTGTATTACATACAAAAATAAAAAATTTTTACTTGTTACTAAGAAAATCTTAGCCCTTGTTCTTCCTTAGATCCCTTATTTAACTCCGATAGTATCATAGATCAGGGTTGATGCAGAGGAAATGAATGCATCTACATACTATAAAAACTTACTAAGATTACTATCCAATTATACTATCAAATTAATTCTAATAAAAATTACTAAAAAAAAAATCAAACAAAGTGAATAAATAGAACATTGGATAATTCCACATCACTTATTATAGGGATCTTACGGAGCCTTTTCATGCATGACAAGATTTGGGTATGATCATAGAAAATATTCTCCTCAAGTGAACCGGCCTATCCTATTATCCTATGCTATATAAAGGGATTGACGTGATGTGATGGTTGGATGCGGAGACACATTAAGTTGTGAATTCCAACGTGGCGGATAAACTCATATATCTGCACGGGCCAATCAATAGTTCAAGTCACACACTCCCATAATCCATCCTCTTTTTAGGAAAATATACTTCAACTATTCTATTCGTATCAAACTTCAGAGTTGAATAGAAGTATCCAAATAACATGCCTTATTTTTAAACAATCCATATTTGTAGCAATGAAAGACTCTTGTCCCTCCCCGATATGATAAATTACAAATATCTACAATCTGCCTTTTCTATAAAGGACCCGAAATACCTTGCTTACGTATCATTGGAAAATGCATTAACATAAATATGGCAGTAAGAAGAGGTAATACAAAAGTATGTAAACTATAAAAACGAGTCAAAGTGGACTGGCCCACACTAGCACTTCCACGTAATAATTCTACCAAAGGTGATCCTATTATAGGAATAGCTTCAGGCACGCCTGTTACAATTTTGACTGCCCAATAGCCAATTTGGTCCCAAGGCAAAGAATAACCAGTTACGCCAAAAGATGCGGTCAATACAGCCAGAACCACCCCGGTAACCCAAGTTAATTCGCGGGGTTTTTTAAAACCACCCGTAAGATACACACGAAATACGTGTAAGATCATCATTAAAACCATCATACTTGCTGACCATCGATGAACTGATCGAATTAACCAACCAAAGTTGGCCTCAGTCATTATGTATTGAACAGAAGAAAAAGCCTCTGTAACAGTTGGACGATAGTAAAAGGTCATAGCAAAACCCGTAGCTACTTGTACTAAAAAACAGGTAAGCGTAATCCCCCCTAGACAATAAAATATGTTGACATGAGGAGGAACATATTTACTAGTTATATCATCTGCAATCGCTTGAATCTCGAGACGTTCCTCGAACCAATCATATACTTTATTGAGATAGGTAACCCAAGAAAGACTCCCCCTCTGAGAGCCGTATATGAGAATTTCATCTCGTACGGCTCAAGCCAAAACCCACAAATACTAGTTTCAACGGATATGGAATATTGTTTCAAACTTCTTGTGGCTTAGCCGCTTGACTTGATTTGACCCAAAGATACGAAGTAAGAAAAATCCGGAATCTCTTCTTTGTGATGATAATGCCAAGAAATAAAATCTCAAGTTGGCTCATCCATCTTTTTTTATGTTAATCGTGACAGGCCTCTTGAATCTTCTCTTCCCTATCTTTTTTTTTATAGGAATTCTCTTGTTGAGACCCTATGAATTAATTGAAACCTCAGATTCATACTATAACCACGATGATTTAATAAAAACAGAGCTAAACTCAAAAGGTTTTTGAGTAAAAACCATTTGATCATCACTTCTTCAATGAATGTAATAATAACTCAACAAAATCTATAGAAAAAGGTTTCTTTCGAAGAAAAAATTGATTGATTTAGAAAAAGAAAAGACCTTTTTTCCATTTTTTTTTTAATCCGGTTGCTTTTAATCCGGTTGCGAGGTCTGAATAATAGGTATGAATCATAGTTCAAATATTTCTTTTCTTGATCTATTCTATATAGTCCGTGCTCCAGAGACTACAATAAATATCTGACGGTAGAATCATCTTGATAGCGATGACAAATTCATTCTTTGTATTATCAATAGGATCAATTCTAACAAGTCACACGCTCATATTCCGGAAATGAAATATCGAAACAAATAAATTTCACGATCGAACTACCAGAATGGTCTATAAATCCAAGTCTTAGGTAATCTTAAGTTAAATTAGTAAGTATTTGACTATTTTAAGCATTAAGTAAGTATAAGTAAAATAATCTTTTTTGATTGAAAAACTAGGACTTCCTAGTTTTTATGAACTAATTAATTGAAATTCCATCCAGTAAAACAGATGAATTATAAATTTCTAAAATAATAGATAGAAATATTGCAAATAGAGCCATTGCAACTCCCATAAGTGGTGTAGTCCCCCACCCTGGAGCTACTTTTCCATATTCCGAATTCAATGGTTTCAATAAACTCCCTACGCCAGTTCGTCTTGGCCCAGATCTAGAACTACTCTCAATGGTTTTTGTAGCCATAAAACCTCTTTCATCATGGGTTGAAATCTGTTGACTTTGTATACTATTTCGTTGTAGTTGTAAATAAACGACATTATCGTGATCCTTTGTGATCTTGAAATTATCGAAAAAATGGAAACAGCAACCCTAGTCGCCATCTCCATATCCGGTTTACTTGTAAGCTTTACTGGGTATGCCTTATATACCGCTTTTGGGCAACCCTCTCAAAAATTAAGAGATCCCTTCGAAGAACATGGGGACTAGTTGAAGTAATGAGCCCCAATATGAATATCGGGGCTCATTACTTCAATGGAAAGAATGAAAAATCATTTTGTTTTTTTAGTTGGAACTTTAGGTGGTTCTCGAAAAAAGATAGCGAAAAAAATTATCCCTAAAGTCGAAACTAAAAGAAATGTATAAACCAATGCTTCCATAGATTCGATCGTGGTTTACAATTATAGCTTCCACACCTATTCATTTTGGATCATTTACTAAAGAAATTCTAAATTGAGATTTACTAATTTACTATTACTATCTATATAGTATTATAGTATGTATATAGACTATATATAGTATGTATATATAGTATGTATATAGACTATATATATATATATATAGATCTAATAGATCTAGTAATATCTTAGATCTATTATATTAATATATTCATAATGAATATATTAAGATTGAATATGAAATAGATAATAGATTAAATTAAGAATGAATATAGAAAATAATAGAAAATTCTAAAATAGAAATCTAATATAAATCTAAAATTCTATACTTTAAATACTAGAATAAAATAGAAAAAAAGAGAGGCAAAAGATGGCAAAGTAATTTTGTATCAGACTACCTGTCTCTTTGTAGTTGGATCTCCAAGTTTTTGGAATGCTCCAAATTCCACTTGAGCATCCAAATCTGGATCAATACCGGCAAAAACATCTCTGAACAAGGTTCTGGCGCCGTGCCAAATGTGTCCGAAAAAGAAGAGCAAAGCGAACGTAGCATGCCCAAAAGTGAACCAACCCCTTGGACTGCTACGAAAAACACCATCGGATTTCAAAGTAGCCCGGTCTAATTCAAAAATTTCACCCAATTGGGCACGTCTAGCATATTTTTTCACAGTAGCAGGATCACTATAAATGATTCCATTGAGCTCCCCGCCATAAAATTCAACAGTTACCCCTACTTGTTCAACACTATACTTGGATTCTGCCCTTCTAAAAGGAACATCAGCCCTCACAATTCCGTCTGCATCTACCAAAACTACTGGAAATGTTTCAAAAAAGGTAGGCATACGACGTACAAAGAGTTCGTGTCCTTCTTTATCTCTAAATATGGGGTGCCCTAACCACCCAACAGCTATTCCATCTCCGTTATCCATTGAGCCTGCTCTGAATAATCCTCCTTTCGCCGGATTATTACCAATGTAATCATAAAAAGCTAATTTTTCGGGAATTTTAGACCAAGCTTCCGATAAGCTCAGATTTTCGGCTAGTCCAGCCCCAACTCTTCGATAGATTTCTTGTTGGAAGTACCCCTGATCCCACTGATAACGAGTGGGGCCAAATAATTCGATTGGGGTAGTTGCTGAACCATACCACATAGTTCCAGCAACAACGAAAGCTGCAAAAAAAACAGCAGCAATACTACTGGAAAGCACAGTTTCAATATTACCCATGCGTAATCCTTTGTATAGACGTTGAGGCGGACGGACACTAAGATGGAATAGACCCGCTAATATGCCCAATGTACCTGCTGCAATATGATGAGAAGCTATTCCCCCCGGAACAAAAGGATCAAAACCTTCCGCACCCCATGCTGGATTTACAGATTGTACTTTTCCAGTTAGTCCATAAGGATCAGACACCCATATTCCAGGACCATATAAGCCTGTTACATGAAATGCACCAAAGCCAAAGCAAGCGATTCCTGAGAGGAATAAATGAATTCCAAAGATCTTGGGCAAATCCAAAGAAGGTTTTCCCGTACGTTCATCACAGAATATTTCTAGGTCCCAATACACCCAATGCCAGATAGCTGCCAAGAAGCACAAGCCAGAAAACAAAATATGTGCCCCTGCCACGCCTTCATAACTCCAAATGCCCGGATTCGTTATAGTTCCTCCCGAGATACTCCAACCCCCCCATGAATTGGTTATTCCTAAACGAGTCATAAAGGGTATAACGAACATGCCTTGTCTCCACATTGGATCAAGAACAGGGTCAGAGGGATCAAAAACCGCTAATTCGTATAGAGCCATAGAGCCGGCCCAACCAGAAACCAGAGCTGTATGCATTATATGGACAGAAAGTAATCGACCGGGATCATTCAATACAACAGTATGAACACGATACCAAGGCAAACCCATGTAAATACCCCTTTTCTGAAAAAAAAAATAGACATTATGTAACTTTATCGCATTGGAAAAGACTAGACCATGTATTTCACCTGTTCGGTAGATTTTGTATAGGAAAGGATTACTATTTCTTTCTATTCCCTTCTTTTATTTTTAATGAAATAGAATAGAAAGAATTTGAAATAGAGAGAGGAGAGAACAATTCTCTTTCTTTCTATTTAGAAGAACAAAGAGAAACAGATCTTATTCTATACCCGATAAATACCAATACGCAATGGGAGGATTTTAAGGGAAAAAATGCATAGGCACTCTTTTCGAATTCGAAATAATTCGAACAGTTGGTTGATTCGATTGATCCCGACAATTTTTATTTATTTATTCTGTCTTCCTTTATGAACCTTAGACTCCTATATATTCTATAATTCTATTTCTATATTATAGATAATCTTCTATATATAATCTAGAATATACTAAATATAAATATATTAACTAGAATATACTAAATATAAATATATTAAATATAAATTAATATATTAATATATATTAAATTCTATTAAATAATATATATTAATATTAAATTATATATTGAAATATATTTCAATATATAATATTATAATTATAAATATATTAAATATTATAAATATTAAATATAAATATTAAATATAATTATAATAATATATAATATAAATAATATAATATAAATATATAGTATAATATAATATAAATATATAGTATAAATAATATAAATATAATAATTATAAAAATTATAAAATAAAAAAATAAATATAATATTTATAAAAAAATAAATATAATATTTATAAATAATATAAATATAATAATATATAAAGAATAAATCTAAAATAAAGAATGAATAGAAAAAAATATAAAATGATATATGATATATGATATATAAATATATATAGAATATATATAGATATATAGAATAGATATATAGAAATATAGAATAAATATAGAAATATATATAAAATTATAAAATATAAAATAAATTAAATTAAATATAAATTAAATATTTAAATTTAAATATAAATTTTAAATATAAATAAATATAAATATAAAATAAATAAATAAATATTAAATATTAAATATAAATATATATAAATATATATTAGAATAATATATAATATAAATTATATATATATATATAAATATATAATCTAAATATATATAAATATATATAATATAAATTAATATAAATATAAATACATAATATAAGAATACATAATATATAATATAAGATCCTAATATAGAATAAGATCCTAATATAGAAAGAATATTAAAAATATTAAAAAAAAAAAGAAGAATATAAAAATATATCAAAATGTAAAATAAAGAGAAAAAATGATGAAGACAATAAAACCATTGTTACGTTTTCATATTAAAGTAAAGTATAGTACTTCATTTTTTTTTATTTATCTTAATGCCCATTGGTGTTCCAAAAGTTCCTTTTCGGAATCCTGGAGAGGAAGATGCAGTTTGGGTTGACGTATAGTGCGACTTGTCAGACATATTGGTCATATGGTATTTCCCCGTTATCTTCCCCGATCGAGTATTCTTTGTTTCGCCCAATCCAATAAATATATATTGGATATTGTATTGATTGAACCATCAATAATTTGGAGCGTGAAACACAATAATTCCTATTGGGTATCAATATTATCAATTCAAAGAATTGATGGTTTACTTGGACTTATAAAAGAAAGTATCCAGGCTCCGTTCATATAATACCAAATTGGAAATAAAAATGGGAGTGTAAAATGTAGTAATAGAAATCATAAATATTAAAGAAAAGAAATAAATGAAAGAAATAATAATATAATAAAGAAAAATAAAATAGAAATTTCATTAAATTATTCATAAATTTGAGATTCATTAGTAATTAAATAGAATATGAATATAATATAACTTACTATAATAGAAAGATAATAGAATCTTAGAATATAATATATTATGTAGAATATATGATGATTATGATTACACAATTACCGCTTCTATAATATAGATAATATAGAAGCGAATCTTCTTCTATTTATATTTACTATAGGGATTAATATCAAACTACCTACCAATGAAGTAGTATGATTAATACATCAAATATTTTGGGGAAAGGTATGAAACAATTGAAAAAAAAAAAGAAGTGGTACTGGAATCATTTGACCTATATGCGCAAATGGAATTCGGGCAAATCTTCCCCCGGAGTAGAACAAGAACCTAAAAGAATTGAAAGGCCCATTCAGGAACAAGAAAATTACATCGTAATTTGAATTTCGATGAAACAATACATCAATGAGAAGTTAGTTCAATAAGTTCATAAAATTCTTTTTTATTTTCTACATTATAGAATAGAGGTAAGGAGAAGGGGGCAAAACTCATTAAAAAAAAAAGAAATAGGATTGGAATCGACACATTGATTTTTTTTTTCACAATTATTTTGAACCGTATGCATCCAAAGGTGCACGTACGGTTCCTCAGGGATACAAATTTGTCCTAATCAACCGACTTCATCGAGAAAGATTACTTTTTTTAGGCCAAGAGGTTGATAGCGAGATCTCGAATCAAATTGTTGGTCTCATGGTATATCTCAGCATAGAAGATGATACTAGGGATCTTTATTTGTTTATAAATTCTCCAGGTGGATGGGTAATACCAGGAATAGCCATTTATGATACTATGCAATTTGTGTTACCAGATGTACATACAATATGTATGGGATTAGCCGCTTCAATGGGATCTTTCATTCTGGTCGGAGGAGAAATTACCAAACGTATAGCATTCCCTCACGCTTGGCGCCAATGAGTTTTTTTATTTGAGAAAAAAAAAAAGAATACTATGCCTTCGCTGTATCGAATATGAATTAAATAAAGAATAAGTAATAATAGCATGGCACTTCGAGTTCGATATGAACAAACCATTATTGTTTTTTTTCTAACATGAGATTTTGTATCGAAATAGTAGTATGAAAGAAGGGTTATTCCCAATTTGATTTTCTGTGTCAAGCAAGAGTCAATTTCAGCGTCACAAACCATTATTCTTCCACAACAGAAGTCTCTTTATTATTTTTATGTTATATGTTATAAGAGGAAAGAATCAAAAAAAAGGAAAAAATCATTTTTTCCTTCTTAAATCTTATCAAAAAGAAACTTTGGGATTGCTAAACCACAGACGAGATAAATCTATAAAGCAACAGAACCATCATAGTATCTTTTTAACTACTACGAAAGGAAGGGCGGTAAATGGATCATTTAATGATTTGGATCATATAGGTTCTATTTCTTTTTTTCGATAAAAGAAATTCTATCAAAAAAAGAAAATCCATTGCAGAGCCGTATGCAATGTACAAAAGATGCCTGTACGGTTGTTTAATTCTATTTTTTATTGTTATTTTGAATTTTGATTTTAATCCATCCAATCGTGCGATATATAGATAGAAGAACTATTCAGAATGTTATATCAATATCATCAGGGTTATGATTCACCAACCTGCTAGTTCTTTTTACGAGGCACAAGCAAGGGATTTTATCCTGGAAGCAGAAGAACTATTGAAGCTTCGCGAAACTCTCACAAAAGTTTATGTACAAAGAACGGGCAACCCTTTATGGGTTATATCCGAAGATATGGAAAGGGATGTTTTTATGTCAGCAACAGAAGCTCAAGCTCATGGCATCGTTGATCTTGTCGCGATCGAAAATGAAAATACTGGGAATTCCATATAAATATACGAATTACTTTTAAAAATTTACGTGTGAATAGAAATCATTCATAATCATCAATCATCAGGTTAAGATCGATCTAAGCCAACCCACTCTATTCTATCTAGAATGAGATTCTATAGACACACCATGCCAACCATTAAACAACTTATTAGAAATGCAAGACAGCCAATAAGAAATGTCACGAAATCTCCCGCTCTTCGAGGATGTCCTCAGCGTCGAGGAACATGTACTAGGGTGTATGTGCGACTCGTTAAGTTCAGATCATGAGTTTGAAAGAAATGCAAAAATTTTTCCGGTATCAACGACCACTACCAATGAATTAGGATAGATAGGGTGGAACACAGCCTTTTGATTTACTAGTATCAAGATCTATTATCTACCTAATTATGTTATAAATTTATGGTTTCTATTGGTGCAAATCCAATCACTCCGTTTGAGATGAGAAGGAATTCTCCATTGGTAACAAATAGTTATCCATTAAGCGGAGGAAAAAGGTTATGTTTCTTGAAAAAAAAACGGACTAACAAGGTCAGCTACCTAGCCAACTTTCAGAATTAAATACCGTCACTGTATGGATAGCTTTTTTGTGAAAAAAACTATTACTTTAGAATTAGAATTGAAAAAAGAATTCTAATTTAAAATGGATGGGTAGAGCCAAAGAGTGTGAACTATACAAGTTCACAAGAAATTTTGATGAAATGAAAAAGAAGAGGCTCCGGTGTATAGAGAGGACCTCACCGTTTCAGAAGTTGCCATAGAAACGAGAAAACCCACTATTCTTTTTTCTTTAGTAGCATTCGAATTTCTTATTTCCAAGCGAGATACCTTGAAGAAAGAAAAAATCGTGGTCGGGAAGGTCATAGTCGCAAAAGCCATTGGAATTTATATTTTATATATCGGAAGAATCCGTTTTGTTATTAATCGACCGGAAGAAAAGGATGACTGAAAGAAGAGAAATCAATTAGTTATTCAATAAAGTTTCATTTGATTCAATGACCAGAGTTAAACGAGGATATACAGCTCGGAGACGTCGAAAAAAGATTCGTTTATTTGCATCAACTTTTATAGGGGCTCATTCAAGACTGACTCGAACGACTACTCAACAAAGAATGAGAGCTTTGATTTCCTCTCATCGAGATAGGAGCAGGAAAAAGAGAGATTTTCGTCGTTTGTGGATCACTCGGATAAATGCGATAACTCGTGAGGATAGGCTATTCTATAGTTATAGCCTCTTCATCCACAATCTGTACAAAAGACAATTGCTTCTGAATCGTAAAATACTTGCGCAAATAGCCCTATCAAATAAGAATTGTTTTGATATTATTTCAAAGAAAATTATCAATTAAAAAGAAAAGAATACAAATCAAATAAAGGAATAAAAGAATCTTAATAAAATCTATTATACAGGAAACAAGAATGATTGAAACAGGATTTCCCGGAGAATGGACTCCGGGAAGATAGAAGAAAAAGAAATTAATATTTGAGTAGTAGGAAGAAACGAACATCTTTCAAGAAAAAAAAAGATTTCTTCCCCATTTTTCCTTTTTTAGAATACAAGAATCAAATCTGGATCCTAGTTTTTTTCGAGCAAAACATTAATGTGAGCTTGAGTTCCGATTGGAGTTTTGAAGAGTATATCTATTTATTTTTGGTTCTAGGACCAGTAGTTCTAGGAATCGACTCCACTCTCTCCAATTGTTTCTCATTATTACGAAAAGGTAACAAAGATAAAATACGAGCTTGTTTTATAGCAATAGTAATTAATCGTTGTTGTTTCAAAGTCAACCTATTCGTCCGTCTAGATAAGATTTTTCCTTGTTCACTAAGAAATCGACTAATTAAACTCATGTTTCTATAATCGATTCGATCCCCCGATCCTATTGGGGGTAAACGCCTACGAAAAGATCGCTTGGATTTACGAAAAGATTGTTTGGATTTATCCATGGTTTGCTTATTCCTTGTTTGTTTATTCCTTCGATATAAAATAATCTATAAAATAGAATCCTCTTTTTTTCTTATTCATTTAAGATTCGACCAAAATAGGATTTGGTTTGTATTATATATGTTAAGATGTAAAGTTCTTACTCTTCCCACTACTTGGAAAAATCAAACACGAATTCTTTTCTATCTATTTCTTTATTTCCCCATGAATCGTATACTTTTGACAATAGCGACAAAATTTTCTAAATTCTAGTCGATTGGGTGTATTGTGTCGATTCTTTTGAGTAATATATCTAGAAATGCCCAGCAATTCTTTATTGACACCCTTTCGAACACAACAGGTACATTCCAAAATCACTATAATTCTAATATCTTTACCCTTGGCCATGAACCTCCTTTTCATTTTGGATCGACTTCGTTCGCTATGGAATTTCTAACTATTTCATTTTTTGAATTATTAGAATTCGAATGACTTCGAAGTACTATAATCTAAAATATAATTACTAGAATACTCTAAATATAAAGAAAAAGAGTCATATTCATTAATAGAAGAATATTAAGATAGAAGAATAGAAGAATATTAAGAATATCGTAATAATTAATTAATACAATTTTTTTCTAACTATGAATCATTTATATACTAATCTCAGTATTTTCTTCTTTCTATGTTAGAATTTCGTGGAACCGTCCCTAGACGGGATCCACATTTCCATTTTTTTTCCCAAAAAATTTCACTGTATTTTGACTGAGATTCAATACACTCTTTCTTTTTTTTTTAGGATAGATTAGTATTTAGTATATTTAGTATATAAAAGAAAAAGAATTTAGAGCTATGTTACGTAGAATTGTATCTCAAATCTTCTTCATTTTTTATCAATACAAGAATTTCATCAGGATGAAAAAAAGGGGAATGACAAGGCATCTGGAAATAAACGATTAATTTCTATCAATAGACCTGCTAAAGACCCAAACCATAAAGTGGTTAACACAGGTGCCGTTGAGAGATATGTTTTTATATCTCGCATTGAAAATCCTCCTTCTTCTTTTATTTTTATTTTCTATTTTTTTTCTTATTTATTTTCTTTGTATTGTATATTTTAAGAATTATATATTGTAATACCTATATAGTCCTAGTTCGCTATTCTAATAAATAGATCATAGATAATCCGATATTTTAATTTTAGTTCAAGATCATTTGTTTTTGCTTCAAATGAAATTAGAATTAGGAATTACTAACTAAAATGCATATGTACAATGACTCAGCAGATTCAATTTTGCCGCCCCCTAAAAAAATGACAAGAACATTCTCTACCTATCTATATCTATAGAATTAGGTAGAGCAAAAAATAAGGA